GTAGCGCTGCTTGGTAGCGCCTTTGTTTTGGGTACAAAATGTCACGGGTCCCAATCCTGTCATTCCTACCTATGACTTCTCCTCTGGGCAGTAACGAGGGACCCATTGAATTCGATTCAAATTGGGGACATAAAAAATCTTTTTTTTTACAGTCGTATCTACTGTGATAAGAAAGCGCTCTTAGTTCAGTTCGGTAGAACGTGGGTCTCCAAAACCCGATGTCGTAGGTTCAAATCCTACAGAGCGTGATTCCGGTCTGAAATAACTTCACTAACTTGAACAGCAACCTGAATTTTTCCTCCTGCGGATGGGGAAAAAAGAGAGGGTTCCAAACCTAAATAAACATCCGATGTTCTTCTTTTTAGGTTCTACTTTCTTTTAATATTTAAGAGTCCTTGCTAGGTCAAGAAAAAACCTTTGGATCTAATACAGCAATGCTTGCATCACCAATATTGATTGTTCCCATTATTTTTTTGTTTGTTCTCTTTCTTTCATCGAAGACTATATACTTAAAAACTTGTTATTGTACGACCAAAGGATTCGAACAAAAAAACCTTTTCTACAACCATGAAAGGGGGCCCTCGCGGTTCCATATAAAGATGTCTGCTTGCTAATTCGGGGATTGATTGAACGATGCGAACCAACGATGACCAAGATCCAAAGACCAGAGACTCCCTTACAAGCGGCTGGCATTCCTATCCTCTTTCTTCTCTGTCTCTCCATCGTTCTGATTCTTCCTATGGCGGTCTAAGTCTGTGAGTGAACTTCCATCCGTTCTAAATCCATCCGTCCGTTATTTAGCTCATAGTTCTGGTGGTCCTCTCTCCTTCAGACAAACCTCGGGACTAAAGTCATTTCAATCAAGGCTCCTGCTAGTGCATCCTCCCGGAGAAATGAATCGAAGGGCTCAATAGCGCCAGTGGCTCCATCTCTCCCTAGCCGATTTAATGTTATATTTAATTGAACCATCAGCAGTGGGAGATCTATAGTATGGCGTATTCACCAGGTAGGAAGGAAGGTCGGTAAACCACAGTAAAGAGACTGCCCTTACTTCGTAACCTTCGCATCTTTGTCCTATCGAATGCATTCTCAGCCTGCCGTCCCATGCTTCCATACTTCAATTATTATGAAAGGCGGAAATTCAAAAATGATTTTTGTGGCATGCATTCCAGCTCAGCTGCATGTATATAGTAGAGATCAACCAATGGTTTGAGTTCTTCCCAGGGGCCTAATTCATAGCTTTAGTATCAACAGCATGAATAAGGCACCAATCTTTAGGCACTTCTAAAAACTGGACAACTTCTTTACTTTTCTCATTAAACTTCCGATTGACCGATCTTCTTCATAGGCCTTTCAACTAGAGCTCATGAGTAGTGCAACTCATAGTATGGTGGATGGGTAGCTGTATTTGTCCTGTTGAGCTGCTGGTGAATGTAGCTGGTCCCTTCATCTGTCCGACTCGGAACTATTATAGGAGCTGCCGTGACTCCTTCTCCCATGTCGAGATTAGTGAAGGGTGGAAACACTGGGTCTCCCAATGGTTTTCCATCTTGAGATACCGGATCTTGCTGCTGCTACTTGTCCTCCAAAGATGAAGTCAAGAAGAGAAAGCCTCTCCCTAGTCATGAGCCTATTCTTTAACCAGCGATCTCTGTTTTGAGCTTGTTGTTCTTCAGCACGTACCCTCGGATCAGCCTTGTAGGCGGCGAGCTCTTGCCCGGACGTGGTAGCTAAGAAAGCCTCTTTTCGCCTACGTCGTTGTAGGAGTTGCCTGTGCTAAAGAAGCCTGTCTTCACCGAGATTCTAAGAGATTCCTCACTTCTTTATTGACAGAAGGGAGCTTACTCCGAGAGAGACTGGAGATCTGGGGGAAGCATCAAATAGGTAAACTCCACTTTCTCAGCTAGCTGTTCTCGCTGCTCTGATCACTGTTGCTGACGTAAGATCTGACTCTTTGACGTCTTGCTGTGTCCTACGCTGTGCGAAGTTTGACCTCTTCCGCCTTCGATTGTATCGCCGGTGATCATGCCTTTTCCAGCGATTCCTCGCCTATTGAGTCAGTGGAGCTGGTAGTTCTCTAATCAATAGCTTTCTTCCTAAAGTGAAAGGGAAGAAGGGTACCTACTAACTGGGCAAGTCGCCATCAACCGACGCACTTATAGCTATTCCGGTTAAAGAGTAGGGAGAAAGGCTCAAACTAAATCCTGAGCTTTTCCTTAGCGGGATGAACCCGTAAAGGCAGATAACGCTCCACAACACCACAAGAGGAAGGCTGTCCCCCTCTCTCCTCCTCTGCTCAGCCAAGGACCTAAAGCCGGCTAGAAAGCAGTAAGCTATTTAATTAAGTAGGCTCGAGATGGTTCTAAGTGCCTCTCTTAGTCTGAGGACATCTTATCCAAAGCCAAAGCCCAAACCTAATCGGACCGTCCTTGCCTTTCCTATCCTAAGACAAGGTAGCTGTAGCTCTCGTTCCCTAGCTGCTAAAAGTACGAAAAAAGCCACCATTCCTTAGCACAAGCGCTAAGCGATAATAATTCCTTCAGAAGGAACCTATAATCTTGAGAGAGATACCAAAAACGAAAGATTCGTAGCCCTAATACGGGGGTTGGGGGGTTCTTGTGGAGCAGTCTGCTCAAGGATGATTCTCAAAGATCTTTCTCAAACCTTCAGTTCATTCCCTTATAACTAACTATATACTATATAATTAGAATAGTTAGGCAAAGGAATGTACCAAAAAGAACTGCTTTGACGGGACCGTCAAGCGGGCTCGAATGCCTTCAACAGATGCACCTATCCGCCGTACAGATTCCATCTTCTGGTCAGAGCTTCCCTTACTTGGGAGTATTCTTAGGAGTATTGCCCTAGCTAAGAGCTAAGAAGAAGTAGTAGCGAATACAGAGGCAGAAAGAAGACCCTGTTACTGAGCTCCCCCTGAGCGCAAGCAGCTCCCTGACTTTCTGAGTTATTTCCCTCCGTTCCCTTCAAAGCCGGAATGGTAGCCTTTTTCGGGATCTTTGCTATCCCATTGGTCGATCTGTCTTTCAATACTTCCATCTCCAAGTTGAACCCATTCCTTCACTTATTCAGTGAAGCACTTCAAATTCCTCATTACCTAACCCTAAATAGGCTTATTTTCACCTCGATTTGGTTAAGGCCCGTATACGACCTCCTCTTCCCCTTCCACCAACTGCTACGCTTGCAGAGGACGCCATTGCCATTGCTAAGTCTTGGTTGCTTTTATTAGTCCGAAAGGAAAGAAAGGCGTAACGATCTGGGCACTGTAGCTGTAAAGGTTCAATAGAAATTCTAGCCGCTGGGCTTTCGCTTGATCTTCTTTCCGGATGTTTAAAGCTGGACTTTGGCGAGTCTTCTTATTTAGAGTCTTGGCCGTACTACTTGCCTGCTGGCTAATGGCTTTCCTTATTGGGATTTCTTTCCTATTGCTTGTCTTCCTGGTCAATCAAGCTTTCGACGAGTGACTCTTGGTTGCGGGGCCAGGGAAGGGACCAACTATCTACTTACCCGCGAAAGGGAAAGTAAGAGAGGAAGAATGCGCGACTGGCTATCGAGAAAAAAGACATTCTCCGCCCTTCTTTCTTCACTCTCGTTCTAGAAGGCATTCCGTCAAGCAGCATGGGATGAAGACGATTATGTGCAAGACAATTTTCGGCATAAGGCACTTCACTGCAAATAGCGTAGCGTATATAATATAAGAAAGGATGGAGAGTGTTAGTTAGTCTTTCTCTTTGCCATCCGATTCTATAAAGCCCATCTCTTGCAAGAGACGATTGGGGGGAAAGAAAAAAAAGAAGACTTCCTTGGAAGAGGATTCTCAACAGCAGATATAGCAGGGGATATCTTAACTATAGCAAAGAGAGGATTCGATGCTTTCTTCTCTTAGATGTGGCATTACCGGTCTTTGCAAGAAGGGCTTGGCGGAGTAAGGTTTAGGCTTTCCCTTGCCCATCTGGGGATGAATCCGCTCTTAGGACAACTAGGCTGTTTGAAGGTGCGTAGCGGAGTGAAGTCAAAGGACGTAAGATAGAGGAAGTACAGATAAACATCCTTTTGCCTTTAGTGCGTAGGCGTAAGAGAATTGACGGAAGCCAAGCAGCGTCAAGACAAGTCTGTTGATGACTTTCTCCATATACCGAGTAAGTTGATAAGATCATCAGTCGATTAGCCGCATCTGAGATGAGTAAGAAGTAATCCCTTTTCCTTCTTTCTGAGCTATCGATTGGAGGGGAATCACTAATGTCTCCCTCTTAGTTGTCCAGTCTACTTACTTCTCCACTTAACTTAACTCCGCTATCATAGCTTTTTATACATTCTCTTTCTGGCTGCTATCTTTCTAAGCAGGATGGGATCTTTAGGAAGAAGATTAGCCTGATTAAAGATAGCTAAGACCTCGGATAAAGAAAAAAAAGACGATTACCACGGGTCTCTTTAACAACCATTCCCAGATTGAATCGAAGATCGGGACCAATAGCATCTATGGTATTATCGAAAGAGGACAAAGGACGGCCAAGGACCAAGAACAGTCTCTTTCCTGTGCTATCAAGAACGAAAAGAAGGACGGGAAGGAGCAGGAATTGCGGGATGCTATAGAGATAGATGGCTATGAGACTAGTCCAAAGAGTCACTTTCTAAAGCTTCCTCTCCTCCTTTAGGCTATGGGCGGAGGTTTGGTAACTAAGAGGTCTTGGCTTCTTCCCCTGACACGCATACCACTGTCCTGTACACTAAGTCAAACTAGCTCTAAGACGAGTACGGGCCCTCATTCCATTCCTACCTCCCCCTATCTCTACTTCTGCTAACGACCGCTAGAATTGGGATATCGAGAAAGAGGGTAGACCGTAAAGGGTTCAACAAAGAAAAGCAAGAAAACGTAAGCCCAACCTATACAAGGGCTTACGTTTTTCAACTGCATCGTACCGTACTATGGAAGGGGTCCGTACCCCCTTTAGATAGATAGAGCCCCCGCGCTCCTAATGTAGAGCTAGAACTACTGCTACCGCGGAATCCGCGATCACACATGAGTACCTCGCCTTCCAAAAAGAGCGGCTACTAATTGGCACTAATGCTAATGGGGACCATCGATCAAGAAGGACTTCGGAGACTGCAATTGAATTGAGAAAAAAGAAATTGCGTATGAAATACGCCCAAAGACTCCCATGCCTTTCTTGGTTGGACCAACCAGATTTCCTTTAAGTCTTTCTGTTAGAGCAAGAAGCGGAACTACAAGTGAATCTTAATAAGTCATGATACTTTCGATTACGCCCAACAGCCCACTTGAGCAATTTGCCATTCTCCCATTGATTCCTATGAATATAGGAAACTTGTATTTCTCATTCACAAATCCTTCTTTGTTTATGCTGCTAACTCTCAGTTTGGTCCTACTTCTGGTTCATTTTGTTACTAAAAACGGAGGAGGAAACTCAGTACCAAATGCTTGGCAATCCTCGGTAGAGCTTATTTATGATTTCGTACCGAACCTGGTAAACGAACAAATAGGCGGTCTTTCCGGAAATGTTAAACAAAAGTTTTTCCCTCGCATCTCGGTCACTTTTACTTTTTCGTTATTTCGTAATCCCCAGGGTATGATACCTTATAGCTTCACAGTTACAAGTCATTTTCTCATTACTTTGGGTCTCTCATTTTCTATTTTTATTGGCATTACTATAGTGGGATTTCAAAGAAATGGGCTTCATTTTTTAAGCATCTCATTACCCGCAGGAGTCCCACTGCCGTTAGCACCTTTTTTAGTACTCCTTGAGCTAATTCCTCATTGTTTTCGCGCATTAAGCTCAGGAATACGTTTATTTGCTAATATGATGGCCGGTCATAGTTCAGTAAAGATTTTAAGTGGGTTCGCTTGGACTATGCTATGTATGAATGATCTTTTATTTTTTATAGGAGATCCTGGTCCTTTATTTATAGTTCTTGCATTAACCGGTCCGGAATTAGGTGTAGCTATATCACAAGCTCATGTTTCTACGATCTCAATCTGTATTTACTTGAATGATGCTACAAATCTCCATCAAAGCGGTTATTTATTTATAATTGAACAAAAGCGAGGAGCTTTTAAGCGTACCGAGTTTACGAGGTGAAAGAGCCCCCGGATCGAAAAAAAAATAAAAAGATTCCGAGCACGTATGATCAAAGTCTATCTTGTCTTTACCACGAGTCATTTTCCTTGGCTAACAATGAATTTTAGTTTTTCCCATATCCGCGGGTTCTTCAATTTGCTTTCTCCCCCATAGAGGAAATAAGTAAGGTGGTATAATATATTTATCCGCTTATTGGAACTCCTTCTAATGACCTATGCATTCTGTTATCATTTCCAGTTGGACGATCCATTACATTAATCCAATTTGAGGAAGAAACGAACTCTTTCCATTTTTTTAGGTATTACCATAACCTTAACTTCTTTAGGGGCTTGGAGCAGATGAAGCCTTCCTTCTTTCTTCTCGGTCCGCTTTGGCTCCTGATCTTGAACTCGCTTTTCTTGGCCTCAGGCTTGGCTTCTTCTTGGAGTCCTTGCCTTTTCGATACTTTAGGCCCCTGCCCTTGGCTTGGTCTCGACCCCCCCCCCCCCTGGCTAAGTACTTTCAATCTAGCAGGCTAGCTGCCTATTCCGCCCCTAAGTCTTGGACATTTTGGCGTAGGTTGGAGCCCCTTCATGAAATCGAAGAGCCGGTCCTCTTCCGTCATAAATGTCCAGCGAGAACCACGAAAGAAGGCCTTCACATACTCGCGTATGGGGCCTGTTGCTTCAGGCTCATCAACATGTCGGACCACAACCGGGCAGGAACCGAACCCTCCATTCTGCCTGAAACTCGTCCTCAAAATAGATCTAATTGCACTTCACGCTTCGCGTTCTTTACGTCTTTTGGTCCGGGGGTCGTGGTTGGGTCTAGAGAGAGTGTGACAATTAATTACACTGAAGCATTCGGGCAAGGAAAGTCAGAGCTAAATTCCGAAGAAGGTCAGAGGGTATAAAACCAGAACCAAGTCTTTGAAGTTTCGTATCTTGACCTAATGTCGGGAGAATTGGCTTACCGTGCCTCCACTGCTGTAGTTGACGTTACAGCCGGATCGGTTCATGCTTTGGCGAGCAAGCGCTAAAGCCCGCTTTGGGCTGACATTGAGTGGTATCATACATCATCCCCTTCCTTATAATAGAAAAACTCAACAAGGCTCGACGCGAAGCACAAAAGCGCTTTAAGGCGCATTAATCAGGCTTTGAAGGTCACACAAGAAGGCTATTCGACCGACAAAACGTAGGAATTAGTGCGTGCTGAAAAATGGACTTTTCTTTCTATTCTAAGTGAAGGGCAGGAGAAAGAATCTTGCATCTATCTCGAGTTGCTCCCTTAAGCGATCTATCCCCTTGTGACGTCGAGTTTGCTCTATTCTCTTAGCTCGGGCTCCTATCAAGCTTCACTTCGCGCATGATAGCGGCATTATTGGGGAAGGAAGTCGCTCGCTAGTGCACCTTACCCAAGGTGCACGTCGCTAGGTCAATTCATGCTTCGACGCACTCCCGCCTCGTGTTTTCGACAAAGTGTTGTGCCATACTTCGAGAATGACACGGTTCGGAGGTCATTTATTTGGGTGAAAGCTCCTTCTTCCAATCCCGTAGAGAGGCCTGGAAGAATTGATTGAGAATAACAAGACGATTGACCCATTTTTTCATCTTAAATAAAGACATCATGCCCTAGACGCGAAGGTGAGTAAGAGACCCAGGTGAATTCTGCGAAGATAGAAGAGCGGACTTCTGAGGAGACTGGAAGCCTATAAATAATAGGAATGGCGAACTGGAACCTCATCCTTCAAAGGCTTGGTGTATATTTGTCCTATTCGTAACGACCCCGACCTTGCGTCAGGGAAAGTGGGAAAACCCCTAAGACTCTACGGGCTGGGCGGGCCTAAAGGAGCTTCTAAAATTCCACCTATGTAGTGACCCGCATTCAACAACGAAGAGTCTTCCTTCTTATCTCCTTCTTTGGAATTAAATTCTTCTGCATTTTTCCCACCCTAGCCGCCCTTCCTTAACAAGATGGCTCGGAGCAAGCAAAGTCTTACGCTATATACTATGCTATGATATTTGATAGCGCAGAAGGGGAGTAAGCACACAATGAAATAGGTGGAGAGTCCATTTTCTTAATAATGCCCAAAAGCCCTATAGCTCTTCGGACTAAGGCGTGACCATAGGATCTCACAGTGTCAGAATGAGTTGAGGACGGAGAGTCAGTCGGAGGGTACTGGAGAGGAAGAATTTAGTTCAGCCCCTCAAGGTGGACTCGAAAGAAGGGTTTTGCCGGGGCCGGACCAGGAGATGAAGGCGAAGTTGATTCCCATATCCTTAAAAGGCGCTTTATCTTCGACGTTCTATTCTACTGTTCTATATGGATTTTAAATGGTCAAAGGGTCTCCTAACCTAATAGATCTCATTCAAAGCATTCATAGGTCTCACGGAACTCACCTTGTGCTGCTTTCCCTCTCTTGGAGTGGAGCTCTCAGTTGATGAGAACTGGCCTTGTGCTTTCGCTCCATCTCCCGGTGCCATACCTTTGTCTTGAACCTGTTGTCTTTTACCAACTCCCCTTATAAAACCACTAGTGGGTCAGCGGGTCTCTCGTCTATGGAATGGCCAGCACCTACACCCGATTCCTAAACTCCAGCTCCTGCTCATGAAAGTTAAGATTTGGATGTCCACCCGGCTGAAGGATCCAATAGTGAATTCTTCTTTTCTTTACTCAATGCTGAAGCTGGTTCTGAAGGATCAAATAGGTCATGGCTTGGGGAGTCATTGAAACCAAGACTTTCGGCTTAGTGTATATTAAAAAGAACAGAGGAAGGAGCCTAGAGTATTCGGCCTAACTCACAGGCAGATCTAAAGGCTATTAAATAGTCGCCTAAGCAGACGATGGACGAGACTCTGGAAGAGTGGCTTTCTGCTGAGGTTGCTTCTGACGGGCTTGTGACCAACTCGGTAAAAACCCCTAGTGAAAACTATGTCTGTATGTATAGTATAACCGCCGCTTCAAATCAATTGAATCAATGCAAGCAATGCTGTTCCCACATGCCTATTCATTCCTATTTGGTTGGATTCCTCGGTTCATGTTATGCCTTAGATGGAATAGCCTGTTTTTCTAGCTATTAGTTTCTAAAGATTAAGACAATTAACTCTTCTTTAAACCAGTTCCGGGGGCAGTTACACTGCGCCAGACCCCCCAGTTCCACCAAATTAAGAATATCTGTAACTACCAATATATTTATATTACTTATATTTCTAATACCGGTAACTAAGATTTATATTTATCATACCTGTAACTACCCCGTAGGGAACTAAAGAGAATGACAATTAGCAACTCATAACTCCCTAACTGCTATAACTCTTAAACTGCTATAACTCATAATAACTCTTCTAACTCATAACCCCTTTAGTTTAGTTCCGGGGGAGTGCCCCCAGACCCCCCAGTTACACCCCTAACTAAAAATACTTTTAATACCTAATAATACTTTACTGGTAACTAATTAGAATTCTATTAATAATAATAACGGTAACCTCCCCGTAGGGGGAATATCAATAATAATAAGACTTTAACTTAACCCCGTAGGGAACTAAAAGAAAAGAGTGAAGCTATGAGGAATAAAGTAACTCGACTGCAAAGGAGAGGACTTAAAACTTCTTTTTTCTTAAAAGATATAGGATTCCCCAACAAGGACAAGAAAGAAGGATGTGCCTAATAACAGTAACTTATATTTATCATACCTGTAACTTAAATTAATTGAGTTACGAGTTCGAGTTAGCTTTCTAGTTTATAAGGGAGTTCTAGGTCGGAACTCTGCAGAATACCTAATTAAGAGGGAACTAACCTAAACTTAAGGAAAAGAGTTATAGGAGTTGATGGCAGTTACACTGCTCCCCTAACTTTAAATCAGTGTTAGTTTAAACTCAATGAAAACCGCAGTCTTTTTAAAAGATAACTGATTCCTATTTAGATCATTTACCGCTGTTTTAAGGCCCTTTCTTTGTAGGTCAGGTGGCTTACCCGCAGGTGGTTAAAACTAATGGCCTGGAGGAGAGGGTTATTATATCATTAAATAACAGTAATACCTAATTCATAATAACGGTAACTACAATATTAATAAGACTGTAACTTCGCCCGTAGGGAAAGAGTTATGAGTTAATGTTGCTAATTGAGTTCGAGTTAGGGTTAGGGTTTGAGTTCCTAACCAAGAGCGGTTCAAGAGAAAAGAGTTATGAGTTATGTTTCAAAGAAGGTGCATATATGTTCGCGAGGCTTGGCTTCTTTTCTTAAAGCGCCTCAAGAAGTCTCGAAGGATAAAGATTTGTAAGAAAGCGGACGTCGTTGACAGCTAAGTAGTTGCCGGTCTCCTCTACTTCGCTTCTGCTGCCCTCTTTAAAAGACTTATTTTCTATCTGGTTATAGAAATCGCTTTTCCAATCCCTCGTGAAGATACCACCACCAGTAATGAAGTTGTTCTCCTCCCCTTGCCGTAATATGGAATGGTGGTTGGGACGGGGTCGACCTCTCGATGCATTGCTTGGGTCTTCATTGGGCACTAGTTGCGCACTAGCTCTTCGGTGGTGAATAAAAAAGTGTCAAGTGATGGAGTCTTTCGGAGGTGTGGCTAGCTCTGGGTCAGCTGTAAACTCTTGTTCAAGGAGTGAGGCAAAAGGCCAAGGCGAGAAAGACCCAGCGCAAGGGTAAATGCTCTTTGATAAGATGGATCTGTTTAATACGAATAAGCTGTTCTTCCATTCCTCGTGTTAGCCAGGAAGTTCGAATGGCGCTTAGTGGTATAGAATCCGATCTTTCGGAATAGAAATAGAATAGGCTCTTCTCCTTTCCTTTAGTTTGGCGAGATAGGAATTGTCTCTAGAAGCCTTAGGCCGATTAGTTAGACTGATCTTTGTGATATAGCTTTTGTGGTCTTGTTTAGCGATTGCGCATTGCCGTGCTGTCTTCAACAAAGATCTCTGCTCTTTTCCTTGATGCGGAGAAGATATAGTTCTTAGTTAACCCCCTGGCCAGTTAAGAGAGTTCGAGGCATAGCCCAGGTGCTTTTAGCGAAGCCGGAATTCCATTAAGGTAGTTCCGCCGAGGGTGACATCACTGGGGAAGAAGAAGAAGAATTCTAGATCGAATGCGACTGGGATTGAGGCGAAGACAAAACCTTTCGGAAAAGCGAGTCAGTCTAGTGCCCCTCCACCGTCTTTCACTTCCTCAGCACAAGCGCTAAGCGATAATAATTCCTCGAAAGAAGCATATAGTTATGTTATAGGTGCAGGGGGTCAAAGGGCTTGGGCAAAGCAAAGCTGGCAAGGCAAAGCATGAGGGGCATACGGCATTACCGGTCGAATAAGCAGTGATTCCTGCTCGGCACTTGCTATAGAAGAAGCAGCAGTTAGCTCTAACACGGGACTGAAGTCACTTCAGGGGTTAGCTCTGCAAATGTTGAAAGAATAACGGCAGCTAATTCATCCGCATCTGTTGGAGGAATGGTGGAAGGGATCGATCCGGTGAAAGGCCAAGGCAATAAAGAAGAAAGACCAGGCGCAGGGCATAGTACAGAAAAGATATTCCTGATTCAAGTCTTGGAGGAAGGTTAAACTAGCTCGACCATAGGGAGAGGGAGAGGAAGGGCGGCTACTAGAAGAGAGGGGTTCAACCCCGGCAAAGTCCTTAGCAAAGGCCGACGTCCCATCAGGCAACCTCCTCTTGTTTGATTCCGTGCACGAGTAAGTACCCGTAAATCGTAGAGAAGACAGAGCGGGGAAAGCTGCCTTATGTAGTTACCTGCTCTTTCATCGAGATTAGCGAATTACGGTATAGGAAGATCTAATAGAATCTGGTTCGAGGAGCCTAGCCTTCTTTGCTATTAGTTTCAATATCTGCTGCTTTTGTGCCAACCCTCTAAGGGGGAAGGCAGGAACTTCCGGACAAATGCTTAAGACAATAAGAAAGGAAGAAGTAGCGATATGCCGCCTTATTTTATAAAGAAAGGCTAAGAGCCGACGGAGAGAGCTTCCAACAGCCTATGAGTGCACACTAGGCCCCAATTCGGAACAATGTGATGCTTCCTTCTTTAAAGGTCCCTTAGCCAATCAATCCTTTTCAACTATATCCTAATGCCCCAAGATCAGATCTCAAAGTCGACGTGAGACACTATTCCCATCAACTGGCAATGCGCATTGGCTCATTACCTTTGTTCACATCGGATTCTCTGCCATCTGATCTTTCTTCTTCAATTGAATTGCCCGCTACGCCCCCTCTCGTACTTCGTACTTTTTGCCTTTGCATAGTATACGGGGCTGTCACTGATTTATTTCCTATGAAATTTCTTATGTTGAGAGAAACGAAAAGGAAAGGGCTCTTAAAGAAAGAACAGTAATTCCACATGGCGAGCGAATGGTTACCTCCCCGCCTCCGTCTCTCTGTACCCGAGTGATTTGATATGCACGAGACCGTGTGGTTAAGGGGAGGGGTGGATGTTACATTTCTTTGCCAAAAGTGTATGCCAAATGCTTATCTTCTTTCTGATTGTCTTTCTATGCTGACTCTCTTCAATGCCTATTCCTTTTTTTTATATGTAGGCGAAACTTACAAAGACTGTTTGTTCTTAGAGTGTCTTGCTTGTTTTTTTGTTTCTATTTCTCCGCGTTTTATCATCGCATCATTGCTTGAAGAAAGCGCTGAAAGAGAGTGAGTGAACCACGGGGGCGGAGCATGAACGTAGTAAGTCTTTCCCTTTCCACCTTTGCTCCTGAATTAGGTCCCGCCGAAGCTGCCCTCCTCTTCATTCGAGAGAGGGGTTTTCAATCCGGGTACAAACCCTGGAATCACTAAGTAGTAAACAAGCTGCCTCTGCCTATCTCCAAGCTAGTCAACTACCTCTGGCCGTTGCCTCAAGTTCTTCATCCGAGAGCGCATCCCCTTTATCTTGAAGCTGTTAGTTTGAGAATATATCCCTGGTAAGGCGTTTGTTGCTTCGGGTCCCAAACGTCCTTTTTAAAGTCTTTTTTAGGTTAAAAAGTGGAATTTAAGTATGTAACCACACTTCTTCCAGAACCTCCGTGCTTTGCACTAAGTGAGTAACCTTCCCCGTTATTGGATTTAGCGGATGCAAAGTCTGAGTCAATAGCATCTTCGAATTACCCACCTCGGTTTGAAGCTCCCGTTGAGCTGTATAAGCATTGGAATTTCTTCTAAATAGAAAGCGTAAAGTGGTTCGCCTACTTACTTTGGGAAGTGAAATGCCAAGGCAGACCTCTATTTTGATTCTTCGGGATGAGCTGCCATAGGATACTAGTCTTTTGCTGGAGAAGCTAAAAGCTATGCATAAAGCTTTAGATGGGATGCCTTTACATCTCCTCCGCTAACGCTAAGTGTAGAAATGCCCGGCCATACAATGAATCTAGCTATCTGGAGCCTTCTTTCCTCGCCTTTGGCCGAACGGGGAAACCCTTTGGTATTCAGAGGAGCTTTCAAGAGCATCTTTCTTTAGATTGCTAAACATATCCGAATATGAGTAGGCAGGTTTCGTTTGCTTTCTTTGGTTGGATGAATAATATCGAGGTATTTTATTATTGAACTAGGCGAAAGGAAGAGCTCAGCCAGTGCTTTCTCGAGCTAAGCCAGTAGATCGCTCTCTTTTTTCTTCTCTTCTGGATGAGTTCGCCGAGCTGAGTGTGTAATAAGTGAATTAGAATATAGCCTAGTCTTACGATTTGGTACTAATTATATGTTATACTTACTTTAATGTCCGTATATTAAAGAGTTACTAATGCAAAAGCCAGATCGGGAATGCCAAGAGGGAAGGAGTCTCGTTGTAGCGCAGAAGGATAAAAGAATCGGTCCTATCACCGCGATGACCCACATCAGTAGAGACAACTCGAGGTCGTGACTGCTATTCCTCATCAACCGCAGAGCGGAATCCGTCTTTTTCGGGGAGCTTTCTCTGGCTCCGCCCTATCATTGGGACAAGAGAACTGGGCTAGCAGAGACCTAAATTCTCCAATTAAGTTACCTCCTGGATATTAGTTTTCAACAGAATGGCATAGAAGCTATCTAGAAAGCTCGTTCAGGGGCTTTACCACGGGAGTCAAGACATTAAACTGAAAAAGGCCTTTGGCTGTCTCCGATTCCCTTTACGCTTCCGAAGGATGAGAGCTTTCTAGCTCCTTTTTTGACCTGAGGAAAGGAGGTGTTTGATAGTGGTAGGTTACTCATTCGATCAATAGAAAGATGGATTCGATCAGAGACCAGCCAGGGGCTTTAAATCTTTAGTTTAAGATTGTTATGAGTCAGACACAGAAAGTCCAAAACAATAGCTTAAAAGGCAATGGAATAGCAATACAATCAAATCCAGCTACCTAGGATCTGTTTGGCTTAGCCTCTTTCTTCACAGACAGCAGCAGAAGAGGGGGTTCCGTGGCGCTAGTGGGTGCTCTAACACCAGGGGTAGACCCCGCAACTGGTATTCCTCTAGCTATTTAGCCGAAATGCGGGTATACTATTCAGAAATTCGAAATAAAACTGAACTCGCTTTGATAGACGTAGATATTTCTAATCCGTTTTGGATTCATCACGAGGGGTATTAGAAGGCCTCACTGGCATTCGAACAAGAGATGCAAACAGCGAACAACATGCTCCTGCCTGATACATTCTATCTTGAGAATAGTTGTGGGCACTAAAAAGAACCAGCCAAAAGTACTAAAATTCCCCCGGCTGCAGCCCTTTCCTACCAATTCTCTGCCAACTGGTCGATCTGCGCCCTTCCCTTTTTAGGGTTCTCTTTCAGAATCAGTCACTTCAACAGCTACCCCCACCGAGGAGGGCTTGAACATAGTAGTTTCTTAGGTTCCTTTGTCCGAGAAGGCATATCTCGATCGGAGCCCATACTGTTTATTATTAGACGGAACTCCGCTTTAAGGGAGAGGGGGAGCAAAAGGATACTCTCTTTAGTCTCTTTATTCCTCTACCGTTCATAGCCATAGAAAATAAAACTAGGATCAGAAGTAAAGTCTCCTCCAGTGCTTGGTTCATCAACTAGTTTTATTCAAAGCAAGACATCCAAGGCTAGGAACCAGGGCACTCATCTTTATCAATGCAATGACTTAGGGTAGGGGGCGGCTCAATCTTTTCAGCTAAAAGCAACCTTTTATCTTATGTGCGAAAGCACGCCACAAAAGCAAGAATAAAAAAGGGCGGTAATCAACTCAAAGGCAAGAAAAGAAAGGAATGCTGCTATTTATGATTCTGAGGGATAGCTTTGTTAGCTAGGCCACCCGCCTGAGCAGGGTTTCCATCCGAACTAGTGCCTTAAGCAGGAAGGAAGTTTCATTTGATGGGAACAAATGTTCATCGTTACCGATCCTCTTGGCAAAATGGTGGTATCGTATAGGCTGCTTTTAGGAGTGATCTGCCCCTCTTTCAACAAACTTGCTTGCTATCCCAGTGCGTCTATCCTTAGTTTTCGTGTCTAGCTTGCTTGCTCACTTCCAGAACTGATCTAACTAGAAAGAAAATCTCTAACTGGCCCTAGAAAAAGTATTCCAATTACTGGCTTACAGGGCACTCTCCATGGCTAGAAGAGGGTTCCGGAAAGCCATTTGTTTCTTTCAGCACGCCTTTGTCCTCGGTACCAGCGAGGTGTCAGTACGACGAGAAAACCCTATTCATGGTTGGTTGACCCCTTCTTACTCCCTTCCTTGGCTACTTAGAAAACACCCTTTAGCGTAAGAGCTCTTGAAGAGGGACTGCATCTCGATCCGCTACTGCTACTCAAATTCCTTCTGCAGCTGGCGGTGCTGGTAGTCCTGATGCAGGGTAGCCGGGATACACAGGTAAGGGGGCGAAAGCAGTTCATCAAGTTCAGAATTCGAGATCTTTCCTTCCGCTTGCAAAGACGAGAATGGAATCCAGATCAGAGTAGATTCAATACAATAGAAGGGCTGAAAGAATGAAGAAATTCGTTGAAAAAAAGCCGACTACTTCAGAGATAGGATGATCACTAGCCCTCTTCTCTTGACCTCCTTCACTGGATTGGATTCCATACGGATTCCCAGATCTGCCCTTCTGCGTCCTCTCTTCTGAAAGATTCGGTGCATCGCCAGTTCCATCCCACTCCCATGCACTTCCCTTTCGAAAGATTGACGGGATTCTATCAAATTATCCGTTTCGCCCCGATGCGGAAAGAAGTCAAATCAAAAGAAAGAAGAGTGGAAGACGGGTTATACTCTTTCATGTTCCCCTAGAGTTTTGAACTTCTACCGGTCTGAGTTATATAGCTAGTGCGGTCGCCTAGCATGTTGATAAGTTTCGTTTACTGCATCCAATAAAAGAATCCGATGAGTGTGCGGATGGGAATTGGATTACCATTCACGCTGAATTTGAGTGGACTCCTACAAGGTGTAAGGCGTGTGAGGGTTTTGGGCATTCAATTTCCTCATGTAGTCAATTGAAACCTTCTCCAAGCAAGTAAACCCGGCCATCATTTACCAGCTGGGTCTCTAGTCTTTCTCATGTATTCACTTTCTGCGAAATAGATCAACTACAGGGGACTACAGAGCACAACAGGCCCCTGTATGTCACAGGCACAAGTGATGGTGCAAAAGTTAACCGCATCCAGCTTGATTGACCCTGTGGGTTTTCAGTTAACCTGATGACGCTCAGGACACTCTGGAGCCAGGCTATAGACGTCCAGCACTTGGCCCCTGAAAAAAGAATAAAAAAAAAGGCTTAAATCAGCACAGTCAACAAGCTCTTGGATTAATTATCTCCCCCCGAATCTTATGAACTGGCTTGAGGATAATCCTTGTGGTTCTGGAGCTCATGTTGTCGGTAAGCGACGAGCGACTAAGAGCTCTTTCTCTCTCTCTTGTCGGTAAGCGTCGGATAGAGCAAGCTCGAATGCCTAATATCAAATAAGATCTCTCACTCTCAGGCAAGAGAAGAGTAAGCAAGCTACCTCATGTAGTAAGGCTTGGAATAGGGAGCTAGCATGAGTAGGGTTAGCTCCTCTTTTGCGAAATCCTTCAGTCCAATGAGGATAAAGAGTTAGGTAGAACGCTTCTCCTCTAGTTGTAGTATATGTATTGTGTCTAGGTATTGTAGTAAGACCCTCCTGTTTTCTTATATGAATTAGCAAAATACCTTTCCTACTCTTTCTTCAATTGCATCTATCTATCGGACTATCATCTTTTTGTATTATTAGTTGTCTTCCATCGTCCTCTATAGGTTTATAAGAATATGGAATGAATTAGCCCTAATTAGCTCTTTCTCATCGGGGCATGAAGTAGCCAATCTCTGCTTGTTGTTGATATTCCATATCTCCTGAGTCTGAGCCCTAGGATAGAGCAAGAGCTGCAACCTAGCTGACTTTGAACCCTTCCTATCTTAGTAGCTAGATGGTTTGGAAAGCAAGGACAGATAAGCAAGGAAAGAAAAGACTGGATGAGTCTTGTTGGTTCTTGGCAGTCGGAAACATGTCGCTACTTGACTGGAGGTTTAGAGCAAGATATGTTGAATTAGCACCCATTAGATGGAGCTAGCTTTTTGCCGGTAGCTAGGGGAATGTAGGAGATAATATATCCACTTCTTTTAGTATGTGGCCATCTCTTCCTCTCCCTGCCGGTCGAGCTAGCTATCGCTTCCTTACTGTATCTATTCTAGTTCTCTAAGGGTTATAGCAAGATAGGATATCTTAGAATAGGTTAGATCTCTCCTTCTCTTTCCTTAGTGGCATGGTTCTTTGTGGGCTCCCCCCAAGCAAGTGATTCAATGTCTTTGTAGCTAGCTTGCCTGTAGGGTTAGAAAAGCTAGGTAGCTTGCTTACTGAGTTAAGTAGCTAACTGAATCTGGCTGCTAGGCCTAGAGCTGAGTAGGAGCAAGAGAAAGATTATTGTTATGACTCCCCTTGACCCTCTTTAACTCACTTTCAGTTCCTAAAGTGGAGTGCAGCGATGTCCCTCCGGGAGGAGCGTAACGGCTTCCATGGCTTTCTTTTAATGTCTTCCCAGGCTTCCTACAGGTTAGAAGAGATAAGGCTAGATTAGAATGTATTATATCAGGCTGTTAGTGGCATGGTGGTTTGGACCAAGAGCCAAGGCTGCCGCTAAACTTGCCAGCGCATCGGCATAATGATTCTGTGACCGTGGAACATGCTCGACATTTACTTCGAGGAATTTACTTAGGAGCTTGCGTGCCTTGATGAAATAAGGCTCGAGAGACCTCTTTCTTAATAGTGCCTTTCAGTTGATTAACGATCAGTTGAGAATCAATCGCCATACACTGTAAGAGGATCAATCTTCATCTCCAAAGCTATACCCAATCCTATGATTAGGGCTTCCTATTCAGCAGCGTTGTTTGAAGCAGCTGAAGTCAGTGTGAACGAGTAAGGGATCATTGACCTTTCTGGGGTCATGAAGACAATCCCTGCCCCCGCTCCTGAGTGAACCATCGAAGTACATCTCCCATGGGAACTTAACTTTAGCATATAAAACTTCTTCATCAGGTAGATCATCTGACAAAGAAGTGTCATCTGAGGCTGGATGAGCTGCCAAGAAATCAGCCAACGCTTGTCCTTTGCCTTACAACATTAGGGAAACATCATGGACCATTTGGATAATCCATAACCTCTTGGTACTTATCCTTTAAGAAAGGCTCGAGAGTAAATACTTGAGCTGATCTGCTTTCGATATGAGCCGAACGGGATGTTCCAGGAGATAGTGTCTGAGCTTTTGTACTGCAAAAAAAAATTCCAGGTATATATTTTCTATGTTTGAGTAATTTCACGAGATTAGAACTGAAAGGGGGAGAGTGCACCGCGGGCGAGGTGCACTCACTCCCGGCTGTGCGAGAAAGATGAATAGTCAATCTATGCCACTAGCTCCAGTCTCACAGCTTATTCCGCCTACACCTTCTTTTCCGAAAGCCCTTCTTTGAGTTTTATGAAGTGGAAAAGCTTATTCCTTCGATCATGAAGTTATTAATGCACCACCCAAAGCTCCATATCCATAATGTATGCCATGGGAAAGGGAAGGTTATAATGATGAGGATGGGCTACTCATTAGCGAGCGTAGGGGTCTTGTCCGTCACCGATCCTTCTATCTCTCTTCACCTACGACTTATTTAGCTATGATCTCCCTAATCCTCCTTACAAGGCCGATACAATAATAAGACTGCTTTTATTTTTTATTGGAAAGTCTCTCTCGCCAAGCCCGCTTCGAGCCATCTTTCTCTTTTTGCTCCTTCTCTAGGGGACTTTGGCACAGCTTTCTTAGTTACCACTCCTTCCTTCAACATCCTACACTTCGACTTTTAGCTGTGACTAGAGCTCTTTATCTTGTTGCGTCTACTGCGTCTTTAAAAGCTTCTCCAACTTCAGGCATTGAATAAGTCATTGTTCTCGTACATTCTTCCCTATGTGCGGGTTTCCAGACAGAAAGATTCTCTTTAGTCATTAGGGGAGAGTTTTTGCATTCCCCGCTTTCTTCGGACCGGCAGTATGGAGCGGCTTTTCGGTTGCCTATCTACAGAAGTGTAATAACCGAAACCCCGCATTCATTAGGTTTCCTTCTTTCTTGTAAGAATAGGATAAAAGGATTCAATCCAGTCCCAAGCGTACCTGGGACTACCTTGTTTACCGGATCCAACGATTAGAGGTCTGCCCGTCCTAACTGTCCGACAGCCCTGTGAGAACCCAGCTTGACTGCACCAAACTGAAACGCGAGGCGACGATCCTGGGAACCTTGACCGGCACAGGATCTTTGCAACCGCCGGGAGACGCTTTTGTCACTCGCTAGGAGGTCAGAAAAGAGGCGCTGTACGGGAAGCTTTTTATAGCAGGCGGGTCATAAGTCCAGCTGGTGAAGGCAGGGGAACCGGACAAGCGGGTGAACATTCAGGCAAGAAGAGGGCTTTGAATGTAGGGGCTTCTAAGTGTAAAGAGGCTACACGAAGGGCCAAAGCTTAAGTAATACCGGTAAAGCTGAAAACATGAATAGGGCAAGGGGGACATATAGACCGAGTCTGGAGCCACGACCAAGTCCTTAGGCTTATAAGCCTCACGCAGCATCCTTGTGAGATGCGCACGTAGATACGGGTTGAGAGGCCTCATACGGCCCAGCCACAGTTCAAATGGTATCCGAGTAGCCCAGCAAGGGCGTTAAGGCTTTCCTTTCCTGTTCTTGTATTTACTGAGTCACTCATCTTTCCAGGCTTTTCTTTCTTTCACGTATGGGTCAATTGCCTTTGCTTGCATTCCCATCATCTGTGCGAGTTTCTTTTTTTTTTATCCTTCCCTTGCCTTGTTGCGTTTATTATGGGCCATGACCAGCTAAAGATCACTGCTATCTCACGAATTGGATTTGAACCAATATCTCTGGGCGACTTTCCTTTTAGTCGATCGTGATCCCACCCACCCTACTTGATAGCCCTCATCGCGACCTTTTTTTTCTTGTTCCTCTTTTGCGCCTTTGACTACGTGAGCAATGCGCTCCATCATTTTTTCTTTTGGTACTTTAGATACCTTTTCATTAGAATATGGAGACCTTTCTTATTTCTTGGACGAGTTTCGCTTAAAACATGCTTTTATGCCCTCCCATATCTTCATAAAATAGATTCAATTTATTCTAATTCTGCCCCCCCAAAAAAAAATGAAGAAAGACTTGTCGGAAATCGCCGGTTGGGTTTACCAACCAAGAAAGACATGGGAATTTTAGGCGTCAGATTCTTTTTCTTCTCTTATGAAATTTCTAGTTATAGGTAAAAGAGCCCACGACGCGCATCCACCATATAGTTCGTTGTGATCCTCAAGTTCAAGTCGTTAGGCGCTTCGTGGCCCTCTCAGCCGGTTTGCCACTCAACTGAGCCGCCTTTCAGTGTCAACAGGAAACAACCCCCATTCTCGAGCGCGCAGGATCCATGGGCGGTAATTCAGTCTATCTTCGAATCCAGATAGGCGGCCTATAAAGCAAAGAATATAGGGACGAGATTCGTAAGAATCCATATCATAAGTAAGCGCCTCCATTGTTTGTGGTTTGTGGGCTCAATCTCATCCAGAAAGAGAATCCTGGATCTGACTTTCCGGAGTCCAAGCTCTTATGCAAATCTGCCTTTCTTTTCAAGATGATATTTTATCTTATAATAAGTACTCTATTTCCTGTACGCCCAGGGAGGCGCCATGTCCTTTCTCGAGGCTCTGACAAGACCATACTCGAGTGTCAAGTTGAGCCGAATCCCAAACTCGCTACTGTGGTGGAGCCTAAATATTCCACCTGTCCTCCATCTAGTCTAGCCTTCCTCCCCCTCAATGCCTGGGAAGAGAGTTTCTCTCTCTTGTCAATCTTATGTGCTAGCGTAGTGACTCTACAGAGCATTTAACCACCCTGAACTCACCTTTCTCTGCAGTTGTTCTATTCCCAAGTGTGGTATCTCTTTCAAAAAAAAGTAAGCCCAGCCGTAGTCGCTTTTGGATGACCCTTTCACTACGGCTTCTACCTTGCAGGGTGAGGACTCTATATGCATAGGTCTACCGCTGTCAGCGGCTGCTCTCTCGGCATGCCCAATTCCAGCCCTGCTATGAGGGCGAGGCAGGATGGTCAATAGAAGTCTCGTAAATAAGGCACTAAGGCTAAGCTTTAGTCAGCTCACACCGAAAAAGTCTCTTCGTACTCTAAAGCAAGCCCGGAAGATTCCCACGCTTCTGTACGTGGACTAGACTAGGCAAGGCGTTTCGGAAGGAAGAACTACCGCATATAGCAGATCCAGCTCTGCGTCTAGCAGGCTCATCTCCACACTTACTGGTCTGTTCCTTCGTCTTCGGCTGCTAGCTAACGGCTCTCTATCGACCAAGGATTCTTATTTTCCCAATGCTTGTACATCTCCATATTTGTAGACTGGTCCCGTACAGTGAGACAAAAACCAATCAATAGGTGCGGCTCTTCCTCGTCAAGCCCGCTGTAGTGCCTTCAGTCCTAGTGAGTCGATTGTATGGCTCAAAAGCCTTTTTCGTTATTATGAGTCCTATTAAAGCAAGGCAGGACTAACTGTCCTGTTAAAGCGAGATTATGGTGTGTCGTTCTTCCCGTTGATGCAAAGCTGTATACGCCTGCCTTGATCTTCTTTCTGGTTAGGGAAGCAAGCTCTGTTTGTTTTGGTCAGGTAGCCTGCTTCGCTCTCTCCTTTTATGAAATCGTTGATACATATGTTACGATGCCTTCGGATGAGGGAAGTAGCACTAAGCGACTAACAGCGGAGGAAAGACCCGCATAGAAGATAGGCGTATACCTCTGTACATAGCATCTGGTAAGGACGTTATGTACCACTACTATCAGACTTCAATAATTCCCTAAGAGAAGAAACTTTCTCTCTTCTTTCTTTCTTCTAGGCGTAACCCCCCTTGCTTGGTCAGGGAATCACGCGCTTCTTCTCTCCCTTTCTTGGCGGCTGATTCCTAGTGTGACACGGATCTTCCTTGTTTCTCTTTCTCAGAGGTTGCGTATATAAAGATGGAGTCTAAACCCTGGGTTTGGTTCGCATGATGGAGTAATCTCTTCGTTTAATCACGAGGCTCGTCAAGAGTCTGGGATTGATTGATTCCCGTTAGGTGGATTGGTTGCTGCGCAGCTAACTACCAACCCCGAAATTACGTATCGTATATAAAGAGAACAAGCAACGGACTGAGCGCGCTTTCGCGAAAGCCGTTGCGCGTTAGCTAGGCCGTTTTCTTGCTGGGTAACAAGTCTTTACTTAAGTCCAAGCTTGACTTAGCTCAAGCAATGCCCAAAAGTACCATGTCTTTCTTAGTTGGTTGGTTTCAAATATTCAAGGCGGTCAAACTAAAGTCTAATGAGTTCTTCTGAGAAAGAAGACGAACTCTTCCTTAATTATTTTAAGTCTTTTCCTAAATCATTATTAAAACAAAACACCATGATTCACTCCTTCATTTTTAAACTGAAAAAGGTAACCACTACTTTTAACAACGAACGTCGTCCAGGCAAACGAACAGAAGCAAGTTCTCATAAGTCGAATTTAACATATGGCGACAGACTGATTAACAAAATCATTCCAATGCTCGGGAATGGGCGCCTCTTACCCTATTCCATTACTGGAATAGCTGAAGCTGCCATCTCACGAATTGGATTTGAACCCCTATCTGGATCTGGGGCGACTTTCGGCTCCTGATTCGGGGTTTCTTTGTGGCATCGCCTGTCCTTTCTATAGAAAGAAAGATAACCTAATTGTCGACACCTTTATCACCTCGTTCAGTAGGCCGGTATGCCTTAAAAGATGATTCGGGCACAACTACTGGAACCTTACCCTCAGGTAGGAGTGTTGGTTCAAAACTCCTACGTATCAACGATTCCTTATCCGCAAAAAGATTGTAAATGAGTATGTCACGACTTAACAACCAGAACGGCTACTTAAGAGAGGACATTTCCCCCAGCGCACGAAAAAAAAGGGATATTCCATCGTGATTCTCCGGTTCAATGATTTCGGAGTTCAATCACCCGACTCAATAGGAAGAAGAGGAGTCGGAGCTAGTTTTTTATTTATCAAAGAAAGAGTGCCAGTGGACCGGAAGAAGAAGCTTGGATAGCAGACCTGGCTTTTTCCGGATCGGTAGCAGTGTGAGTTTTTTACCTCAGAAGAGGATCGCATGGAAAGGTTCTTTCGTCAAATTCACCTCTCCCACGCCCAATCTTTACATCAGTGGATGGGAGCAGAGCAAGTCAAGTTAGCCCAGTTCTCTTTGCATAGACCTAGACCTATAACCTATAGGGAATCGAATGCGCTAGAAGAGAAGGCAGAAAGCCTATAAGTTGTTCGTCCCTTGATTCATTCAGCCTTGCTTGACCGAAGGAGATAGAAGGCTCATCAATCAGTCATAGCCTAAACTGAGGCATTGGAGGGAAGTACGCATGATAATTTACAGTATGAAGAAGGTGCGCATTCCGATTTGGTCAATCTCATCTCTTTCTTCTCTGCAACTCGGGTAAAAGCCTAGAAGTAAAAAGAAAGGAAGTCAAGATTGAATTGGATTTGCTTTCCGGCATTCTGCTTTTGTTTGGATCGAACTCCAAGGGTTGCCATTCTACTAAGTAAGAAGAAATCGAACTCGCAGGAAAATCTAAGTAGCAAAGGGTACGACATTCAGTCAGCTTGGTGAAAGACTTTCTTTGTCTAATTCCACAGTGCTTTCAAGAGGAATAGTAAATAGAAAGTACCAGGGATCAAACGAGAAGGAAGGTACGACATTGTCAAAATGATTGGAAATCTTCCACGTTTGCCCTTCCTTAGTCGGTAATGATAGATCTATGTCTAAAAGGAAGGCATGTTGGCAAGAAAGCATTCACCGAAGGAATTTTTTAAGAAAAGAGAGTGAATCTAGACTTGCATCTTCGAGTCTTATTAAAAGGAAGAGATGCTTTTAGGTTATAAAGATCCCAAGATCAGCTTTGCTTTTATCGGCATATCCGCTAGTTCAATCACCCTAGAGCTAGAGGGGATCGAAGGAGACGTTATATTATTAAATGCCCTACCCTTTGGCATAATAAATGGAGTAGTCTAATTACCGATACGAATACATTCGCTGAAGCAATAGTTCTACGACATTCATGATCATAATCGACTCCTGGACTGGCATTCAATTGAATCAACAACGGATGCATCCACTGAAGCCGTTGTGTTTCGGTTTCCGCAGTTAGTGCCGTGTTTGGCCTCGCCGTTTTCGAGTAAGAATCTGACGCCAGCTAGGTTCAGGATGAGTTAGAATCGTCACTTACTGTTTATGATTCCCATTCTTTTGGCCTCCTCTATTTGTATAAGAAATAGGTGGAGTTTCGTTTCTTCTTCCACCCGGTATTAGTGTCTTCAAACTGCCCGCCTCGTCTCGCCGAGAGGCTTGTTGTGGTCCTTATTGACCTTACTTCCGCTACCTGACCTTAAGCATGGAACCCTGGGTGAGCCTGTCCCCTAACAATCCTTATCTCTCTTCTTACTTATGCGTTGGTGCATTCACTGAAGCAGCCGAAACCCATGCACCTTAGCATAAACAGAGGCATAAAAGGAAGAAGTTTTATACATACGCAGAAGCTAGAACTAAGAAGGTGGCATATATATAACTCATCGTATTGAGATTAGTAACTCTTTCTTCAGAGGGAGGTTTGAACAACCAACCTGAGCCTTTTCCTCCTGTGTGGTGTTGGAGGTTGTTTCGGAGGTATACGACCAACCTATGGTGAGGGACGCGGTTCACCAATAATGTATGTGCCTGCCAGACTCGTCATATTATGATAGAGATTCTCGATCGATTTATTTGGCTTTAAGTGACAAGGCCCCCTTTCTCCAAAAAAAACAACAAGCAGCCTCTTAGGCAATCCCCTCCCCCGAGGTAGCTGCTTGCCGATGGCATTGAGATAGATCGGTGGTTGACTTACTGGTTGGTGACTCCCACTGCATCTGCCCCTTCTATCCCGTACTAACACCCTTCTCCCACAAAAGATCGATCGAAGGCCCAGGAAAGTGAGTGCCACGAATTCCGTTGCCAGTCAAGAGTTGTCTGCTCCGGGTAGGGCTACTTTCCAGCCGGGAAAGCATTGGGCGGAGGGTTCTTCGCATTGAGTGAGGGTAGCTTCAGAGACTCATTCATTTTCATTCAAAGACAGCCACTCAGGAAGCTGTTTGTTGTTCTGGGTTGACACTTGAACTATAGACAACATTGGTGCTCACCTGATCAATGAATTATCTTCCTTCAGCGGTAGAGTAGGCAGTACCAGTGGTTTTCTCAGATAGTCAAACAAGGGAGGGAATAAAGAGGTGATAACTGAGGATATGACTTGTCTAGTCGATCTCTATAAACTAAAAGGCATGGGCCCGCATCATATGCTGTAGACCATGGGGCACCCCTCACTAAAGCCCTCGGATTTGGCAAATGCAGCCATAGCCGCCTTACTGGCACCTCCGAGAAGTCTACCGCATGTTCATGCTTGCAATAGCAACCAAGTGTCAGCGTCTCATTCTGACATATATTCTAAATAAAATAATCGACTTAGGGTATGGGTTCCGAAGAGGGCTTCTCCTTTCGCAGTTTGGTGTTCTTCCGATCCGAGGAGCTCCGGGCTCTAAGCTAAGTACTCTCGCTTCGTACCAATATATATTCTCGTTACGAAAAGATATAAAAAGGGGGTTGGACCAACACATGTTGGGAAAGAAAGTGGCTTGTGTTCCCGCATGAAAGATGTTCAAAATGATAAGTATCCATCCACCACGTTCCGATATGCATTGGGAAGGATTTGATACAACGTATGGTATTGACTTCCGAGTTGTGCTTAGGCTTATTAATTGTATTCGACTGAGAAAGAAGTTTCCACTATAAAAACTGTCAAATGGGTATAACAGAGATCTAGTGAGAGAAGTGCTGATTCGATGCACAAGTAAGTGGATAAGTTATTATGAGCGAACGTAGCGCAAGCAAGGCTCCAATAATACGTAGCCAGCCATAGCTCGCGAGTACTTCCACTTCGCTACCAGAACGGAAAAGCAGGAACAACAGTAAGAGGGGACAGAGAGGGAGTTTACTTGCTCGACCAACGGGAGAGGGAGGGAGTCCCTGTAGGAACACCAATATTGTTGTTATAGGTATCACTAGTGCAATAGGTACTCCTACTGTAAGAAGGTACTCCTACGAGTTGAATACGGTCTTCTCTCAGTTCGATGGCTTCATTGCAAAAAGTAGCTAAGTAGCTCCGAGGGTTTCCTTTCCCTTCTTACCTTGTTTATATGGGTATGACATAACCTGGGGGAAAGCTTGCTCAGAAGCAACCTGAGTTCACCACAGGGAGCTCATACGGCACCACCAAGACATCCAACTGTCTCAAACTCATGATTGATGGTGACCGCACTTTTACGATCATAGGCTGGGCGTCTATAAAAAGCATCATGCCACCTGGTACGACTGGGGATTGAGGTTAGGTTGTTTTACTCATGTGAGGAGCTAGCTGATCACTTCAATTCAATAAAGTCGCTTGCCTGCCGATCCGATAGGCGCTCTATGTAGGGGTCGGCCTTAATTTGGCGTCGGCGTAACGACTGTTTTCGAGGCCTAACGAGTGCTACGAGTGAATGCGTAGCTTTGTCTTCTCTTATTCAATTTCGAGTTACAGGTTAGAGGTAAATAGAACTCCCCAAAGCTGCCATTCTCTTAAGAAGAGCCGCTAAAGCCCTTGTTATTTCTAAAATGTGTATCACCGAATCTAGCGCAAAGCAAGGAATGGTTATTGGAAGTTGGCTACTTACTTAGGTAAATAAGTTCCTTCTCTAAGACCTAATTGCGCTGTCGAGGGAGATCTTGAAAGAGCACATCTCGGATAGGGAGGGACCGGAATTCCCCTTTTTGAAAGAGCCGCTTGTACTAAAGCTTGAAGGTGGAGATCTTATAAAGGTTGCCAGTAAGCAAGAAGCAAGCAGGTATCTATTAGCAGCAATAGTAATAGTCATATAAAATAAAAGGTAGCCAAAAAGAAGCTGAAGTCATAGCTCTTACGGAAGTGGATTGCTCGCAGATGATGAATTCTGGGATGAAGACGTTAAAAGAAATTCTCCCCCCTTCTTTCTTCACTCGAATACTTCGCTTCGCACCATGATTGACCGAAAGCCACTATGGGTAACTCAACCACCTTAACAATCTCCTCCCCGATCCCTATATCCTATATATATTTCCAACCCATCCTAAGGAACAGCCAGCCCCCTTTATCTACGGGCTATGGCTCACGAAATAGAACTGTAAATGGTTATCCGAATTTAAATTGGATGCTCTGGATCTGGAAATTGAAGGTATGCTGCTATCCGAACTGTAATAAATGCTAGGCAAGGTGGCGCACATATAAATGGATGACGAGAACTGGCTCTCCATATGGTAGTAGGTGGAAAGCTTCTGGCTCTAGCTTACTCTGCTACAACTACTATGACTTCCACTGCTGCTACTAAGCTAATAAGATCGGGGAGAGAAAGTGATTAAAGAAAGTTAATTTTATTTTTATTTGATAAGTAATCAAGGAGCTATGTATATATCACTCAGATGAGGCTTAGTGAAAAACTAAACAGAACAGATGAAAGTTAGCCCAGCCAAAGGGCTAATCCAGCTACAAATGAAAGAGTAAAGCGCATTATCTTCATTCCACTTCCAATTAGATGTGTTACACACTGTGAGATTTGCCAATCCTGTTAGGAATCAATTGAAAAAGAAATTAACAGATATTTCAATTCAATTTGAAATCTTTCATGAGCTCTCTCTCTGTAAAGGTAAAGTAATTAGTAATTCGACTTTCTTTTTTAGATGCTGCTTATCCGGGCTTGGTGGTAAGGGAATGGATTAAGCCAGCTCGTGCCTCTCAGTCTTATGGTGTCCTTTTATTATTTTATTTCTAAAGCGCCTGTTTGACCAAACTGGAGTTCATCTGATTCATTCTTCCGTCTACTCATTCGTCAGTATCGTCAAAAGCAGCTGAACTCAATCCCGATGGCTACCATTACAGTGTCGATTGGCATTCCGCTTCTCTAAACTAGACTACAGATGTGACCATGATTCTATCTTGGTGAGAGCGGCGTGACTTGAAGCTGCACGGAGACCATTTCCTTTTCTTGCTATCGTGCTGGATGTCATCTCGGCATATCGGTCGGTTTAAGATGAATCCGGGGAGGGATAAAAACCTGAAGTCCAGAGAAAGCTACAGTGGGATGACTAGGCAGGAAGCTCGAGACCAAGAAAGTAACTGAGAGCTTAAATTAATTCCATCGCACAAGCAATATGATTAACTAGTTTACACTACCTTACTTATACTGCTTGAAAACTCTTCCAAGATCCCCTTGCCTCTCCTCAAAGGAGAGAGTGGTACCGTACTGGCTTTCATTCAGGTCCTACTCCTTGTATTGATAAACTCCCTCTCGAAGCAAGGACTTAAGATCGAGTTTATGTGCTTGCATAATTCACCATTGATTGGTCTATCGGCAAAGGTTGAATTTCCTTTGGCCGGTGAGGGATGAAGGTGTGTGTGGTTGACACTGGTTCCCACAGGCGCTTTTAAGCCCTCGTGTAGCTCTAAAAAAAGTAAAAGTGACCTAACTGATAATAGTATCCCCTTTGGCTGGAGATCAAGTGGCTTAGCACTTTCTTTAGATGCCTTTGGGTTTTTTTGCTATCGAAAGACAATGGCCTTCCAACTATTGGCTCGAGTGGATGGCTCCTATGTAACCTTACTATAGACCCCATCTATTAGCGACTAGAGGCCGAGGGCGATGGAATGAAGCCTGCCTTCTCAAGCAAGTTTGGCTGCTGGCCTACAACCCCAGTTCCATATGGATCGACTGGATCAAAGCTAGATATATCAAATCCAAATCGATATGGGACTATTTCCTTCCAACTGGCTGTTCTCCTGTGTGGAAGAATATATGCAAGCTGATCCCCAAAGCAAAGCTATTCATTTTACATGTCATTGGTGATGGATCGATCACTAAATTCTAGTATGATACCTGGCTTTCAAGTGTCAGATTAGTTGACACATATGGGGGGCGTGCGATTGTTGATCTCAGCTTGGGTGATGCGCTCCTACTGTCTTGGATTTTTGGTCTTCCACTATTCTTGGAATCTTTCTTTTCCCTCAAACGACGAAAGAATCTGGACCCTTACGTCTAATGGCCTCTTCACCATCCAGTCAGCCTACAAGGCCTTAACTCCTCCTGCTACCTCCTTATTCTGGCCGAAAAAACATCTGGTTCCCGGCCGATGCATGCGTGCACAGGCTATCTAAGGGCGATTAAAGACGAAGGACTTCCTTGCTAAACTGGGCCTTGGTTACGACTGCGACTGTGTTCTCTGTTACAGAGAATCGGAATCGGTTCCCCAAAAATGAAAAATCTCTCTTCAGGGGCATTCTCAACCTACAGACTATCTTCAACATATCTCTGAAGTTTGGTCAGTTGAGGAGATTGAGGGCACAGCTACTAGACTGGTATTTGCTGCTGCGATTTGGTACATTTGGTCTGAGCGCAACGCTCGCATTTTCTGTACGAAAAGGGTGCCCAAAGAAATGCTGCTCTCTCTTATTCACGAACAAGCAGTACCACAGAGCGGTAAAAGGAAGGGAAAGTGTTCCGCTACTCTTGTTCAAATGGTTTCCATGGTTCGACTTTCATCGAGATTGGCGCAGTCCTTAGGCCGACAAGGGCAGAAATAGCACTCGTTGAAGGTGAAGGACCCTAATGCGGAACATAAATAAGAAGACAAAGTCTTCCATTGAATGGCTGGTTTACAAACCTGGGCTCAGACGGAACTCAGGAGAGGATTTAGCCTCTTGGTGGACTACAAGTTGAAGAGTTCATAATGTTGGGAAAAAAACGGATCCGCCATTCCTACTCCCCAGTTATGTCATCCCTTACCTATGATTCCATCCTAGTTTTCGCCGCCCATGGTTCCGAGAGACCCAATTTATACAGAATGAGCACCTCACCCCTTTCTTTCCTTGTAGTTGGAGTTGGGCAAGATTTCACTTGTAAATGGATTGGCTTTAGATGCGAGATACGGCTCATAACCACTGCTTGTGAACAGCTTGACTCCTGTTTACAGGCTTTCCCGGCTACAGTACAGATTGTGCCAAAGACAGCTCGCTCTGCTCGCTCCTGCTCAAAAATCACACAATAAGCCAAGGCGGCCAGTTCTAATCTAATCTAGCTATTTCAAAACAAATTCTCATCTCAGGAAGACAGATCGAACTATTACAGATAGAACAGATAGATTGGTGTAGGCTCTAAGCCAAGCCTATCTCGTGTGCTATAAAATACACAACGTACTTTCCCAAGCCTTTCTCAAGCTATTATGTCTAGTCCCAGGTACAAAGAGGTGTATATATAGCGTTCTCCTTCCTGCCTCGACCCTTTCGGCCAAGAGGAAATCCGGAGCGACAAAAGCGATTCCGGTCTCCCCACCATTTTACAGGTATAAGGCACGCCATTCGGTCCTTTCTAAAGTAGTAGTAGTAGTAGTGGTGGCTATCTCCCTATGAAGTCTGGGATCTATTCCAACTTTACTTAATGTAAATAGTTGATCAGATTCGTGAATCCTGTTGAGTCCACGGGAAGATCTTCTTGTTCGGATTGCTAGCTTAGCTGCCCTTTTGGATACAACCATTTTCATTTTACAGCTTACATCCAGGCCAAGTCCTTTTCTGCCTGTGGGAAACCAAGCAATTGATTCTCCCTGTGTCAATGTTATGGGTCCAAGTCTCACTCTTTCATTGCTCTCTCCAGAAGCTTCACTTGCGACCTTCTGCTTTCTATCCTAAATAGAGAAAGAGGGAAATAGGTCAAATCAAAAGACGAGGCTGAGCGTTAGCGATGGGCTGGGTAACGAAGGGTGAGTGTAACGATGGTGCGAAGCAGAGAAGGAAAGTCAAGGGCTTTGTGGGCTAAGGGATCTCGATATGCCCTTTTAGATAAGAGTCAGTAGGCCTAGAAGGCTCCTATGCCAAAAGAGAATGCTCTACATGACTAAAGTCAAGGCGAACGGCATTAGTACAGCTGTTAAGAATACTCTCCGATGTTGACTTTGTAAACTAATAGGCCTTGGTAACCGGTAGGTTACTTTTGACATATAATTTCTAATGGAACTGCCGTCTATTGTATAGGGCTACTATATTCATTTGTACTCGTCTACTAATGCCGGTCGGATTAGCTACATCGGATTGACTACTACCCTAGGATTATAGGACCAGTTGGAACGGCTTCTTCTCTTTCTACCTACACATCTCAGAGCTCATACACCTGCGCATCTCACTAGCGTATCTCCTCTCTGTCCCGTAAGCATTTAGGGTCTGACTCTCTCTTCTCGGTCAGTATATTCCCCTAATCTCTCTGTCATTGGAATAGCCAACTATAATAGGTAATTAACTCCTTGGGATCGAAAGAGAACTTTTGCTTTGGTCTCGAGGAATTGTTGAGCGAGGCTGACTTTAGAGGTGTAAGCACCGCGAGTCTCAATCCAGTCAAATTCCTGTTCTATTACTGGCTCATAACTGAGCGAAAGGCATAATAGATTCTTGCTCTTCTTAGCCTTGCAAATGAGGCGGTTGATAGACCCTTCCTGTCCTAGTGGTATGGTTAACATAAACTTCTTCCTCTGAGGCTAGCTCTAGGACAAGCGGAGGTGGTTCTTTCTCCTCTGGGGTTAAGTCCAAGACTAATGAATGTGTATATTTCTGCTTTATTCACTTCCTGAACAGTTTCTGTGCCCATTCTGGATTGAATACCTTTATATCTTGGTAAGATTAGGGTCAACGGTTTGTGCCTGTCTATTCCATCCATCCCTTCGTGGAGTTAGGGTGTGTGATGTGTCCTTTCCGATGGAATGCCCTCGGCCGCATTTCGGAATCAAAGAGTCATGGTGCTTTAGTTGTGGGTTAGCAGGGATAAGTTGGACTGCGTCAGATGGTAAGATGAGCACCGCGATCGAAGGGCTCACTCTATGGAAGTCCTCTCCCACTTGAAAGCTAAATAAGGAGAAGAAGTGCCACAAATCCATGTATTCCATTATTAGCAGAGGTTCCCTCCATCTAATCCCCCATTTTCCATTCAAATGGACTTACCAGAGAGCAGTCCATTTGAAGCCATTAATAAAAGGCTTCTCCTTGCGGCAGAAAGAAAAACGGGATGGCAACCGCCGGTTCAACAAATTATGACCTTAATCGCGCTAAAGGAGGGAGTTCTTACACGCATGGCGGAACTCGACCCACATCCTTTCTGGATGGAGGAGCAAAGCCGAAACCGCCTTCTTAGAGAAGGTATTTTAACTAAACAAAAATGGGAGTACAGCCCAGAAACTCTAAGTAGAAAGCTGGCCGAGTTAAATAAAACAGGACAAAGAAGCTCCTTTTTTCAGGAGCTTCGCCGAGTCCGCCAGACCGAATCAATGAAGTCCTCAAGAGGATTGGGGAACGAAGTGGATTGGTCCGCTCTCTAAGGGAGGAGACAGGAGCTCCAGCCTAGAGACGGTCCTTAGGCCGGACAGAGGTCTGAGGAAAGCCCCGGAAAGGTGGGCTTCACCTTATTCTCTTCTGTAGCCTTCTAAGGCGAGGCCACCCTATATTCAGGTATGGGGTGGAGAAGGAGAGCGGGTATGAGGGCTCCTTCTACCCCTTCTCTGACGAAAAACCTAGAAAGACAACTTATAAATGCAGCCTTTCTCTTGTTTGTTTTTTGAATCTGCTATAATATAAGCAGTTGGGCCAGGCCATTGATAGATGTTCTTTAGGTGGGGAGGATAAGTTTCAAGTGCAGATACTTCATTTCAAATGGGTGAGAAATTTTTGATTGAGACAACATCATCCATTGTGATGCTAACCATCCCCAAGTGGGATTGGGTTTTTTTACCAAGTGCCCCAAGAAGTGAGTCGATAATGGTTACCTGATAGGGGACCTAGGCTTGTTGATTGGTAAACTTCACTGAGTTCCTCGGCTAACCCTTTCATTCCCGAATGGAAATAGGGTACAATTGCTACAGACGATCCTTTAAGGATGTAAATGAGGGCACGTAACGATGCTGGAGTTGACGGTGTACCGGTCTCCGCGCGTATAAGGATCATCTTCCCTTTCAACAAGAAGGAGAAAGTTAACAGGGGGCCTAATCCTATTATCTGAAGCTCTTGAGAGATGAAGGGTCTGGGGTATGATCACAAGGCAGCGCCATGAGAACATAGTTGCTTCTGTTAAGCTCAAGAGAAGGGTTTCATTTCCCCTCCTCAAGGTTCTATTACTAGTCTTTATGTTATTAATTTTTACTTTTTGTTTTCCGTTTGTTTTATGAATTTTCATAGATTTCTTATTGCAGCGAAGGAGTCTCCGCAGAAGAGAGCAGCCCCATTTTTGTTTAGTTTTAGTACGAGATCGAAGGGAAGGACGTAGGCACCTCTTCCTTAACTTAATAGAATAGGAACTACCTCGCCCGGGATTAAGCACTAGCTCAATCACTGCTACAGCTTCTTACCTTTGGGACAGGATTCCACGACTCTCTTATTTGAATGAGAGCCCTTATCTCGTTGCGGTATACTTTTGCTCCGACTTCCACTCTTTGTCCCACGTACTGTGCTCGGACTGCTGGAGCAGAAACTAGAAAGAAATGCCGGGTCTAGGAAAAGCGAATTCTCGGTTAGCTGCTTTTTTTAGCACAGGAGGGTGGTCGTAGATCAGGAAGCAAGTCTGACACTCATATTGGAAGAGACTGGCATCTTATCTTTCTTACGATTACGCCCTTAGAAAAAAAAAGTGGCACCTATAAAAAAAAAGATTGGCTTGGTCTTACATCTACCGGTAGAGTAGAAGATCGAAAGGGTCCATCCGTTTAAGAAAGGAAAGAAGGGATGGCATTCAGTCAAGCCTTCGTCCTCTGATGACTAGCTCTCATCTTCCATGTCTTTCTATACGCAATTGAAAGTTTCCAGTTCGTGTTAACAATTGGCGCATTAAAGAATTCTCGTATGGGACCTTTTTCGCTCAAGGCGACAACAGAGTACCATCAAAGGCAATCACTCCTGCTCCCAAACCCTTGGGATGGAAGTTAGAAGTTTCCTTGAAAGAGTAAAGTACATCAGTCGCTTCATATCTCTTTTAGATCCATGTGCGAACCTCTATTCAAACTGCTTAAGAAAGATTCTTCTAATAAGTGGACCCAGAGTCTAGCTTTCTATAAGATCAAGACTCGATCTTATGAATACCCCAGTGCTAGTACTGCCAAGCCAAGGCCCTCCCTTCGGTATGCGAAATCAGTATGTAAACTCTATGGCCCAGTTTGAAACTTCTGGTTTTAGGGACTGAACCGCTAACGAGTATCTCAAATATCTCAAAGCTGTTGCAAGCAATCAATCAAAGCGAGCTTTCATTTTAGCGTGTATTTGAAAGAGTTGAAAAGCCTTT